TCAATATCCACGGGCTTATTAGCTAAATGGCAATTGGCACATACAATACGACCAGTCGCTTCTCGCGGATTTTCATAACCCTGCTGTGCAAAAATGGGATATGCACTTGAAATGGATGGCCGAGTTATGATATATATCATGAGCGATACGGAAATGGATCGAGTAATTTGTTCCTTTATCCAATAAAAAGTCTTTCTAGTTTGCATGGTCCAACCATTGAGCCCAAAAATGTCTACAATAAATTTGGTAGGTCGCTAACCTAGTTACCTATCCGCAATTCTGCTATTTACTGGAATAATTTTACTGGAATAAATAATATTAATATATAGAATAAATCTTTGGGATGGGTAGAAAAATAAAGAGTAAGTATGATTTTACATGCTTTACTTCTGTACAACTACAAAGTAAGAAACGTTATAATTGAATTGGATTAATATCAGTAGATCCTTTTTTAATCATTCATTGAATGATAAATCACTACAAGTGACGGAGAAATACGATTTAAATAACGAAAAATCCAAAATTTAAATAGAGTATCTAGAATGACTGGAAAAGTAGAAACAAGACCAGATATAATTTGATCATTATGAGCAAATCCAAAATCTTTGTAGACAAAGCCAATCATTAGTTCCCAACCATGGGGCGAATGGAATCCGATACATAAATCTGTTAATAAAAGAATCGAAAAAGCCTTTATTGTGTCACTTAAGTTATATAGGAATTCCTGAGCCCAAGAGTTAAGAATAACAAGTTCTTTATTACCCAAAATTGAATAACCACTTAGAATAACGAAACAGATTATATTTGTCAAGAAGTGCAAAATCGTATGGATATGATCCTCATTGTGTATCTTGATTAATTGGAGCGTTTCTTTGTGGATTCCTATACGAAGGTTTTGTAGATGTGTCTCCGAGTATTCCTTGATCATTTCCTCCAAAAGAAAGATTTCCTCCAATTCTATGAATTTTTCTATAAGATTTTTTTCTTGAATATCATTAAAAAAAATTTCAGATTGCCTAGTATTCCACCAATAAGTAACCCAAGATTCCAGACTTTTATTAAATGAGAGAGAAATCCACCAGGGCAAAAATACTATAGATGCAAGATATAAAAGAGGGTTGAATGCTTTCTTTTTTGACATTTTTTCATTTCGTCTATGAATTTTTAATGAACCGACCTCATTAGTTGACTCTACGCCATCCAATATTTCTCTGATGCATGAGTTCTATTACAAAGTATCGAACTTATGAATATATTAACTGTTTTATTTTTTATTTGGGATTTCGGAGTTAGTCTTTGAATGTAGAAAGAATACATAAATAGATGAAGAATCCACTTCCAATTCAAAGAGTTAAGTTGTGTAGATTTCCATAAACATAAAAGACCACAAAAATGGTTTTGTTTTGTGGTTGTTACATTACGTATACGTCTTCTTTGACTAGAATGAGCGTTATGAAGAAACTTGAGTTAAGTTATGGTATAGAAAAGGGGGATTCTTTAGTTTTTCCTTCCTGCTGAGAAAGCATTCACTCTCTCAGCTCATTTATCAAAATACTTCAATCGGTACACGCAAGAAATAGGCCAATTCGGCAGCTTTTTGTTCGATTTCCCGTGGAGTAACATTCTCATCAGTACGAGTCAAGGGAATGGCCCCCTGACCTCTGATATCCATATAAAGGACACGGCGAGCATAAATACCCTCTTTAACTTCTATTCTGACGGACTGAATATCCTTTATAAGGAATCGGAGGAAGATGCGACGATTTTTTCCAGGGAATCCCCAACGAAAAATACACACCATTCCTTCTTTTCTATCGAATCGATCATAACCACCCCCTACATTCCACGAAATTGTGCACCACAAATAGGAGCTAATAAAGAGACCCGCGATCCCATAGAAAGACATCACAATCCCTTGTGGAAAAAAAAGGATTTGCTGAGACGGAAATAAAGATATCAAGTTTCTCCCAAGATAACTGGAAGTTCCAACCAATAAGAATCCTAATGAACCTAAAAAAAGGATAATGGCCCAGCAGAAATTACTTGTTTTTCGCGACCCCGTTATAGGTTGTATCCATATATGTTCTGATCGACAACTCATACTTGATCTTGTTTCGTTTTATTGGAATTGAGAGAATACCCTAGATTTTACTCTTTTTGTTTCCGAAGTAACTCTCACCAACTAGTACTAGTTTGATGTGAACCTTTAAGAGTAATTTATCAAATTGGTTAGATCTAAAATAAAAAAAAACATACCCTTCGTATGATCCCATCAATATACATATAGATGTACCGATTTTACAGTTCAGCCATCCGGCGATCTTGATATTTTTTCAAATAGATAGAATTCCTTTACCCCCATATCATCTTTCTATAGGCCAAAGAGCCCCTTTTCGACGGAAGCGCCGCATGTTATACCTTCTTTTCTTACACTAAATAGGTATTTGCGCTATTATACAAGTCTTAGTTAAAAAAAAATGGATCAGAGTTGGGCCCATCA